CATGGAATAATGAATTAAGGAAGAAAAAAGGATAACAAAAAGGCGAAAGAAAGAGAAGATATTCGCCCTCCCCCTACATATTTAATTTCTTCTCCTATACAAAAACCAACAAGACCTACTCCATTGGTAATTCCATCAATGACACCTTTATCGAAAAAATGCGTTAGTTCGGTTAATCTTCTTATACCCAGAATAAAGACCCTAGTATAGAAAACATCTATATAACCACGATTATATGACCAGTTATATATCTTTTTTCTTACTTGATCCAAAAAGTTCTTTTTGGGATTCCCTTTTACAAGGGAATTTAGAAAATTCAAATTCTGAAAAAAAGAATAAGCAGATCCATAGAAGATATATGCTATGAATAGACCCAAAATAGCTAAACTTACAGAAGAAATTGCATTAGTGAGAAATTCATATGAATTTATGGAAGAATTAGAACTTTCCTGGAAAAAGTTTATTGAAGGAGTTAGCCACTTTGATAATATGGTTAACTCCAATATTCCATTATCTATTACTCCATTATCAAAATGGATTCCTATGAATCCAATGAACAAAGTAAAAAGCAGTAATATAAGAAGAGGAAATAGCATAGTATTTCCCGTTTCATGAGGATAGACAAAAGTTTTTTTAGTCCCAAAGGGAGTACGAAAGGATGCTATCCTATTTCGTGTATTACCGGGAATTTGGGGTATATTTTGTGAAAAAAAAGAAACTCCACTCTTCATTGTTGCTAAAACAAAATCCCTATTGACTCCTTTGGGTATGCTTTTTCCCCATAAGGATATTGAATACAACGAACCTTCTTTAGTACTACTGTAATTTTGAAAATGAACACGCAAATACCCATCAAAAGTAAGTAAATATATCCGAAACATATAAAATGCAGTTAATCCTGCAGTAAAAGAGGCTATTATTCCAAAAAAGGGTGAATACAACCAACTATTACTAAGGATTTCATCTTTGGACCAGAAGCAAGCAAGAGGTGGAATACCACAAAGAGAGAGTGTACCACATAAAAAAGTCGTTCTTGTAATTGGAACGTATTTTCTTAAACCACCCATAAGAACCATATTCTGACTTTTATCTGGTGAATATCCAACAAGAGGTTCCATTGAATGAATAACGGATCCGGATCCCAAGAACAATAAAGCTTTCGAATAAGCATGAGTGATCAAATGAAATAAAGCAGCTTGATAAGAACCTATACCTAGAGCTAACATCATATAACCCAATTGAGACATTGTAGAATAGGCTAAGCTTCTTTTAATATCTCTCTGAGCAAGAGCTAAAGTAGCTCCTAAGAAGAGTGTTATTGTACCTACTAAAGAAATGAAACTCATTATAAAAGGTAGGGATATGAAAAGAGGAAGAAGTCGAGCTAGAAGAAAAATTCCCGCAGCAACCATAGTTGCTGCGTGTATAAGAGCTGAAATGGGAGTGGGTCCTTCCATAGCATCGGGTAACCATACGTGAAGAGGGAATTGTGCAGATTTTGCAACTGCACCAAGGAATAATAAAAAAGCACACAAAGTAGTAAGTAAGGAATTCATCCCATTATTAGGAATCCAGTTATTAGCTATTTTGAACAAATCCCGAAACTCTAAACTACCTGTTATCCAAAAAAAACCTAAAATTCCTAATAACAGACCAAAATCCCCTACACGATTAGTTACAAAAGCTTTTTGACAAGCACTCGCTGCAATTGGGCGTGTAAACCAAAAGCCTATCAATAAATAGGAACACATTCCGACAAGTTCCCAAAAAAAATAAATTTGTATCAAATTGGAACTAGTAACCAATCCCAACATGGAAGTATTAAAAAAACTTATATAAACAAAAAATCTCAAATATCCTTCATCGTGAGACATATAATCGTCACTATAAATAAGAACCAAGATTCCTACAGTAGTAATTAGTATTAACATAATAGAAGTAAGGGGGTCGATCAAGTATCCAAATTCTAAGGAAAAATCATTATTGATGGTCCAAGACCATAGATATTGATAGATAGAACTTCCATTTATTTGTTGAATAGCCAGGTGAACTGAGAATACCATAGCTATGCTTAAGAGTAAAACACTAGGAAAAGCCCATATGCGACGAAGATTTTTTGTTGCTGTCGGAATAAGAAAAAGTCCAAACCCCATTGCCATAATAACTGGAAGTGGGAGAAGAGGGATTACCCAGGCATATTGATATGTATGTTCCATAAGAAAAGAAATAGTAATTTTTCGTTGAAATTTTGAGTTCAATTTTTCTATAAAATAAAATGGTTTCCGATTCACCAAACCTATTCTTTTCTCTTTTTGAAGGAATTAAAAAAAATAAGAATAAGAAAAAATACAGGAATTCTGAATTTTGAAAAATTTCTCTCATTGAAATATAGCTAAAAAAAGATATTTATTAAAATACAAAAAAAGATTGAATCATTTTACTTTCTATTCATTTTTTTATTTCTTTCTGTTAAAATGAAACAGCTCTCTCGTTTCGTAACTGATTGATTGAATTCCAAAAAAACCTATATTTATAGGAAATTCTCGAATATTCCTTACTTCATATAAAAAGGAAATCCTAATGACTAGAATTATCTAAGTTTTAGAATGTCTTGTTTAAGAGACTAAGTATTTTTTTATTTTGATTGGAATTCAATTATGGAATACCGTTATGAACTTAATTAACTATTCGAATTTTACCTTCTTTTTATCTCCCCTATATGATGGCTTATCCCCCATACCGTATATTTCTATATGGAGTATATTTGATATATAAATTGATTTAAATAGAAAACCTTTGTATAGAATATATCTTTGTATATATTCTATATTATTAAAACAAAGTCTAAAATATATATGAAAAATACGGTAAAAAACTCTTGTCTTATCCACATTAGACAAAATGAAATAAAAAAGAATTTCGAATTTCAGTATCTTTCAGTATCTAAGTATAAATACTAAGAAAAAACAGAAATAAGGATTGATTTGTGGCAATAGATGTCTTTCACATACAACTAGAAAAAAGTAATCCCCTTTTTGAATGGCAGTTCCAAAAAAACGTACTTCAATGTCAAAAAAGCGTATTCGTAAAAATCTTTGGAAAAAAAAGACTTATTTTTCCATAGTACAATCTTATTCTTTAGCAAAATCAAGATCATTTTATAGCGACAACGAGCATCCAAAACCAAAAGGTTTTTCTGGGCAACAAACAAATAATCAGGTTTTGGAATAATCTGAATTGACCTATCCTAAAGAAATTCCAATTATTTAATATGAATGAATAATTCGGATTAATTAATGAATGTACTTTTATGTGTCGAATTATGTGTCGAATTCCTCGGTACAATATTCTTGGAACTAACCCCTCTGTTATATAGAACAAAAGTTTTTGGTATATTGTGTCCTCGGTATTCTTTTCCTAGCAAAGAACTTTTGCTAATAGAATCCTCATAAAAAAAAATAGGAGGATTCTATTAGCAAAAGTAGAGTATTCTTGCAATAGGACTTACAACCTCTACCTATATCTTATCCAAAATTCACAAAAAAATTGGTTTAGGACTAGTAAACCATATTAATAAGAGCGTAAAGGCTTTCATTCTAGAAATTTTTCTAAAATAAAAAATTCTTTGGATTTAATGATGAAATTCTACTGTTCCTAAATTCTCTGGACTCCCCCAATCTCGACGATTCGCGGGAAAATAACTATTATTCTTTTAAGTTAACTATTATTTCAAGTTAGCCGCCATGGTGAAATTGGTAGACACGCTGCTCTTAGGAAGCAGTGCTCAAGCATCTCGGTTCGAGTCCGAGTGGCGGCATTCTCGAAAAAGAATACAATAGATTAGAAAATGGATTCAATTCGAAATTTCCAATTTTGTAATGGGACCTTCTCCTTATGCTATTTGCAACTTTAGAACATATACTAACTCATATCTCTTTCTCAACCATTTCAATTGTGATTACGATTCATTTGATAACCTTATTAGTTCGTGAACTTAGGGGATTACGTGATTCGTCAGAAAAAGGAATGATAGCTACTTTTTTCTCTATAACAGGATTCTTAATTTCTCGTTGGGTTTCTTCGGGACATTTTCCATTAAGTAATTTATATGAGTCATTGATCTTCCTTTCATGGGCTCTGTATATTCTTCATACTATTCCTAAGATACAGAACTCTAAAAATGATTTAAGCACAATAACTACGCCAAGTACTATTTTAACGCAAGGCTTTGCCACGTCAGGTCTTTTAACTGAAATGCATCAATCTACAATACTAGTACCTGCTCTACAATCTCAGTGGTTAATGATGCATGTCAGTATGATGTTATTAAGCTATGCAACTCTTTTGTGCGGATCCTTATTATCCGCTGCTCTTCTAATCATTAAATTTCGAAAGAATTTCGATTTCTTTTCTAAAAAGAAAAAAAATGTTTTACTTAAAACATTTTTCTTTAGTGAGATTGAATATTTCTATGCAAAAAGAAGTGCTTTAAAAAACACCTCTTTTCCTGCATTTCCAAATTATTACAAATATCAATTAACTGAGCGTTTGGATTCTTGGAGTTATCGTGTCATTAGTATAGGGTTTACCCTTTTAACCATAGGTATTCTTTGTGGAGCAGTATGGGCTAATGAGGCGTGGGGATCCTATTGGAATTGGGATCCTAAGGAAACTTGGGCGTTTATTACCTGGACCATATTTGCAATTTATTTACATAGTAGAACAAATAAAAATTGGAAGGGTACCAATTCAGCACTTGTAGCTTCGATAGGATTTCTTATAATTTGGATCTGCTATTTTGGTATCAATCTGTTAGGAATAGGTTTACACAGTTATGGTTCATTTACATTACCATCTAAATGATTACATAACATAAAACCTTCATAAAATGAAGGTTTTTCCATTTTTGTTTGATTTGAGAACCCCTTGAACGTCTTTTCAAAGGGTTCTCAAAAATTCGAGATAGATCTAATTAGACTTTTTTACTTTTTATAGATCTAATTAGACTTTTTTACTTTTTTATGAATTTTTTGGTTTTTCCACTATGGAATATAGAGCGGACTAGTTAAAAAAAGAAAATCAGAAAATCCTATTTAGGATAATAATTGGATAAGAGAGCCTCTACCCTGTTAACGGATAGCGAGAGAACAAAATCCGGATAAATACCAATTCCTATTACTGGTAAAAAGATACAGATTAAAAGAAAGAGTTCTCGTGGTCCAGAATCCACAAAATTTGCGTTTGGAACATGAAATAGCTTGTATCCATAGAACATCTGGCGTAACATAGATAATAAATAAATAGGAGTTAATATCATTCCAATTGCCATTACAAAAGTAATTAGCATTTTTGGCATTAACATAAATTTTGGACTAGTAATTAGTCCAAAAAATACTACTAATTCTGCAACAAAACCGCTCATTCCTGGCAAGGCAAGAGAAGCCATTGAAAAGCTACTAAACATAGTAAAAATTTTCGGCATTGGGATAGATATCCCCCCCATTCCTTCGAGATAAACAAGACGCATTCTATCACAAGCCGTTCCCGCCAAGAAAAAAAGTGTAGCACCAATAAATCCATGGGATAATATTTGTAAAATAGCTCCATTTAGTCCAATGTTGGTTATGGAACCAATTCCTATAATTATGAAACCCATGTGAGATACAGAGGAGTAGGCTATTCTTTTTTTGAAATTTCGTTGACCAAGAGAAGCTGAAGCTGCATAGATTATTTGGACCGCCCCTATTATTACCAACCAGGGGGAAAATAGATAATGAGCATGAGGTAATAATTCCATATTGATCCGAATCAATCCGTATGCTCCCATCTTTAATAGGATTCCCGCTAAAAGCATACATGTACTGTAATGTGCTTCCCCATGGGTATCTGGTAACCACGTATGTAGAGGTATAATCGGCAATTTGACAGCATAAGCAATAAGGAAGCCAAAATAGAATAGTATTTCCAATGTTGCAGGGTATGATTGATTAATCAATCTTTCCAAATCTAATGTTGGTTCGTTGGAACCATATAAGCCCATACCCAGAACTCCGATTAAGAAAAAAAAGGAACCGCCTGCAGTATACAAAATAAACTTGGTAGCTGAATACAGACGCCTCTTTCCCCCCCACATGGATAAAAGTAAGTAAACAGGAATTAATTCTAACTCCCACATGATAAAAAAAAGTAAAAGGTCTCGTGAAGAAAATAATCCTATTTGACCGCTATACATTGCTAGCATCAGGAAATAGAATAATCGCGAATTCCGGGTAACTGGCCAAGCCGCTAAAGTAGCTAAAGTAGTGATAAATCCTGTCAATAAAATAGATCCTAATGAAAGTCCATCAATTCCCAATCTCCAGTGGAAATCGAAAAGATCTATCCATTTAGAATCCTCCTTTAATTGGATTAAGGGATCCTCCAATTGGAAATGATAACAGAATGCATAAGTCATTAGAAGGAATTCTAATAAACAAATAGATATAGTATACCACCTAACGATTTTGTTTCCTTTATGAGGTAAAAAGAAAATTAATGAACCCGCAAATATCGGAAAAACAACAAGTATTGTTAACCAAGGAAAATAACTCATGATAAAGTAATAAAGACAAGATACGTTTTGACCAGAAAAGCCCATGCTCGATTATTTCGAGCACAGGCTTCTTCGGTAAAGAGGAATCGGACGATTCAAGTGGAGTTTTTTGTAACGTATCAATAAGATAGAGCCATGCTGCGGGTTGTTTCAGGCCCTAAATAAACGCGGACACTTAAAAAATCTGTTGGGCAGGCGGATTCGCATCTCTTACAACCCACACAATCTTCGGTTCTCGGCGCGGAAGCAATTTGCTTGGCTTTACATCCATCCCAAGGTATCATTTCTAATACATCTGTTGGACAAGCTCGTACACATTGAGTGCATCCTATACATGTATCATAAATTTTTACAGAATGTGACATTGGATTATCAATTTTCCTTTTCAACATAAAAATTTTCGATCTGGTAAAAGTACTCTATAAGATAAGTTAGATGTATTGTAGACACCAGACGAAGCAATGGTTTATCCAAACTTTAATAAATAATGCAATATATTTCTTAATCTGTTTGTGAGAAAGCGTGAAAAGAGCCAAGAGACTTGAATTTAAGGCTTCAACAGTCATAATTATACGAATTCTACATACTAATTCGAATTAGCCAATAAATTGGCTATCATCTTTTCAATAGAAATTATTGCAATATTCAAATTGCAATATCAATGAATCACAAAAATGCAATATTCAATAAGTAAAAAAGAATACTCTGAAATAACCTACTCCAAAAATGGGTATTCTCAAATAATAATAAGAAAATAAGATTCGATTTCTATTCATCTTAATGTTCCATATTATTATATATGCACCTTTGTTGAGAGGATTCTATGTCTAATTATTCAAAAAATTAGATTGATTGATACGAGTTGATTTCCTGTTACGATGGATGGAAGAAAGAATGGATAGTCCAATAGCTGCTTCAGCAGCCGCAAGGGCTATAACAAAAATTGCGAAAATGTCTCCTTTTAATTGTCGACTATCAAATAGATCAGAAAATGTTACGAGATTTAGATTAATTGAATTCAGTATAAGTTCAAGACATATTAGAGCTCTAACCATGTTTCGGCTTGTGATCAATCCATAGATACCAATCGAAAATAAATAGACACTCAAAAAAAGTACATGCTCAAACATCATTAACTAACTCCTTAGCAATCTCGATTCATTTCAATATGAGGACAAGAATTGAACCGATTCAATTAATTAGAATAGAACAATTACGCAACAAAAGAGAAAAGAAGGTATTTGTTGTGTTGGCAGTAGATGGGTTTTACTAAATCAAAATTGTGATTCTTTAGTTATTTATTTTAGAAGTTATTTATTTTCGATTTGAAATTCTAAGATTAGATTTGAAATTCTAAGAATTTTTACTCACTCTAAGTATTTCTTATTGTCGAGCCATAGTAATTGCACCTATTAAAGAAACTAGAAGAATTAGGGAAATAAGTTCAAACGGAAGATAAAAATCGGTTGCTAAATGAATCCCAATTTGTTGAACGTTATTTATGAGACCCTGTTCTACTATTTGGTTTGATCTTGTAGTCCAAAGAATTCCATACCATGACGTATCTGGGATAGTAGTCATTAGTGAAAAAGGAATAGCTATACAAACGAGTGAAGTAAACCCATCCCCAATAGTCCAATAATTCTTATCTTTAGACCACTCTGAGCCGTTTACAAACATTACAGCAAATATGATCAAGACATTTATGGCTCCCACATAAATAAGAAGTTGTGCGACAGCTACAAAGTAGGAATTCAATAAAAAATAGAATAAGGATATACAAACAAGAACTAATCCCAGCGAAAAGGCAGAATAAATTGGGTTGGTAAGTAATGCTACTCCTAGACCCCCTAGTAGAAGAACAAATCCCCCAAATAGCACAAGAATCTCATGTATTGGTCCAGGTAAATCCATTATGGATAAGAAGAAATTAATAGTATAAAATTTTTCATGAACTGACTAAAACTAAAAGATTCAAGGAAAGAAAAAGGGATTAGGAGATTTTTTTGTATATAAGTTGTATAGTTAAAAATTACATCACGAAAATATACTCTTATTTTAAATCAGGAATAATTTGCAATAAGCAGTAGTTATTCTTTTTTCTTTATAGTTTAGTATAGTAAAATGGATTTTTCTAACAAAAAAAAATCCTAATACCTAGTAATCAGTAATCGTTCTTGAATTCCAAGATTTTTCTTCGTCTATTTTACTTTGAGACGAATTCCTAATTGTTTGAATTGTGTAATCTCCCATTATGGAGATTGGTAACCGACTCAAAGCAATTTGATTGTAATTCAATTCATGACGATCATAAGTAGAAAGTTCATATTCTTCAGTCATTGATAAACAGCTTGTCGGACAGTATTCAACACAGTTACCACAAAATATACAAACTCCGAAATCAATACTATAATTAAGCAATTGTTTCCTTTTAATATCCTTTTCAAATCTCCAATCCACAAGGGGTAGATCTATTGGGCATACGCGAACACATACTTCACAAGCAATACATTTATCAAATTCAAAGTGTATTCGCCCCCGGAAACGCTCCGATGTAATTGATTTTTCATAAGGGTAGTGAATCGTTATAGGTAAACGATTTGTGTGGGATAAGGTAATTATGAAACTTTGACCAATGTATCTTGCGGCGCGTATTGTTTGTTGACCATAACTAATGAACCCGGTTATCATAGGGAACATATTCTAAATATCTATGAAAAAGGTATGTTTCTTTCTCTTGTTTGAGAGAACTTTTGTGTTGAAAATATTCTTACTGTTATTGTACTATCTTATTTATAGTGAAACTAGTTGGAAAGAAGTTGTTAATAACAGATTGCCCAGAGAAATAGGTAAAAGAAATTTCCATCCAAGATTTAATAACTGATCCATTCTCATCCTGGGTAAAGTCCATCTTATTGTGATAGAAATGAAGAGAAATAAATAAGCTTTAGTTAATGTAATAAGGATACCCATTATCATTTCCACAATTCCAACCATTTTATTCATTTGGAAAAATCCAAAAAAGGATATATAGGGAATAGAGAAATTCCACCCGCCTAAGTAGAGAACAGTTACAAATAAAGAGGAAACTAATAAATTTAGGTAAGAAACAAGATAAAATAAACCATATTTAATACCGGAATATTCGGTTTGATAACCTGCTACTAATTCTTCCTCCGCTTCTGGTAAATCAAAGGGTAATCTTTCACATTCTGCCAAAGACGAAATTAGAAAAACTAGAAAACCTATAGGCTGACGCCAAAGATTCCATCCAAAAAAGCCATATTTTGACTGTGCTTCAACTATATCAACTGTACTTGAACTGTTAGATAATCATAGTCGATGATAACATTACAGTTCACACCGCTATTCCAAAACCGTACATGAGGTTTTCATCTCATACGGCTCCTCTATGATCAGAAAAAGGGAAAGGATTGTTTCGTTTCGGTATTATCCCCTGGCGTAGATAGAATTAGGTAAGATAAAATTGATCGGAAAGCCCTAAATTAGACCAAAGCAATTCCGTCTGCTAGAATAATAAAAAAGCGCTTCCGAATTGATCTCATCCTTTATATAATAAAATGAGAATTTTTCTTTGTTCAGTAATAACTTAATATTAGAATAAAACACTCGTTATAGCAATTACTAAATGGAAAGAATTGGGTATTAGTTCATGAAGAATTCTGTATGAATATGTATAAAGGAAGGAAAGAATAAATAAAGATCCTTTTTTGCATTGCATTCCATATCTTTTGTCCTATTCTTCTTTCCCCGGGAAGGGTATACTTAAAAAGAAAAAAGGAATAAAGGGTTAATTCGTTCTTGATAGCCATTTCTTTAACAAGTGAATGGGAACATACTCTAGATCGGAATCCGAAGAAAGTACTACTTGATCATTTCCACCAATTTCAAGTTCTTATTATGATTCCTTTTATGAGGAAAAATGTCTAATGATTTAGATTTTCTCATTACTAATCCTTTATGTACTTTAGTGTTCCTAATCCCTCACTAACTTTTGATGGATTTCCTTATGGTTATAAGTTCTAGTTATAGTAATAACTTAAAATATTCTAATAATGGATAATGGAATTCCATATCGCGAATCCTTTATTCTTGCCCGCTTCAAGATATGATGACTAATCAAACAATCTCAACCTTGGGGTAAAGAGTTTACACTGCTTATGTTTACTTCAACTTTTTTCTTGTACGTAGGAAATGAGATTTTTTCTTTTTACTACAAATTAATAAGCTGTTTTGTTTCACTCATATAGCTATCTAGTTTAACTTACCAACCCGAATACAGAATAAGAAAAGGAAGAGAAGATAAGTATTCAATGTATTTTAGAGGAAAAAGATCCTATTTTAACGAATCACACGTAGAGATATTGCTAGCACACAAAAAGTTAATGGTATTTCATAACTAATAGATTGAGCAGCCGCTCGTAGACCGCCTGAAAAAGAATATTTATTATTTGAGCTATATCCTGCCATAAGAAGACCAATAGGAGCAATACTTGAAATGGCAATCCATAAAAAAACACCAATACTAAGATCAGCTAAAACAAAACGATATCCCAAAGGGATAACTAAAAAACTTAATAAAATGGATATGACTGCTATAGAGGGCCCAATGCTAAATAAAGGAATCTCTCCTCGGGATGGGAGGATATCCTCTTTAAAAAGTAGCTTTGTTCCATCTGCTATAGCTTGAAGCAGTCCCAGGGGGCCAGCATATTCAGGACCAATACGTTGTTGTATCGATGCGGATATTTCTCTTTCTAACCACACAATTACAAGTACTTCTATTGTGATTCCCAGTAGGAGGGTCAAAATGGGTAGAATCCATATCAGTCCATAGACTTCTTTTAATAATTCCGATTTCGAAAAAGAATTGATAGTTTCTATCTCTACCCTATCTATTATCATTTCAACGATCAACTTCCCCCATAATGATATCTATACTACCTAATATCGTCATGATATCAGCCAATTTCATTTTTTTAACTAGCTGAGGAAGAATTTGCAAATTAATAAAACCGGGTGGACGAATTTTCCATCTCCAGGGGAAAAGACTATCATCTCCTACCAGATAAATTCCTAATTCACCTTTTGGAGCTTCTACTCTTACATAAAGCTCTTGCTTTGATAATTCAAAATTGGGCGAAGGTTTTTTACCAAGAAATCGATATTCAAAATCATTCCATTCGGAATTCTTTGGTTTCTTAAAGCGTCGGGCTTCTAAATTCTCATAAGGTCCTCCGGGAATTTTCTCTACAGCCTGTTGAATAATTTTGATGGATTCCCTCATTTCACCGATTCGTACTAAATAGCGGGCTAACGAATCTCCTTCTTTTTGCCATTGGACTTTCCAATCGAATTGATTGTAAGACTCATAAGGATCAATTTTACGAAGATCCCATTGTATTCCAGAAGCTCTTAACATTGGGCCCGATAAGCCCCAATTTACAGCTTCTTCTCCGCTAATAAAACCGACCCCTTCAACCCGTTCTAAAAAAATAGGATTTTGTGTAATAAGTTGTTGATATTCAACAACTCCTCGTAAAAAATAATCACAGAAATCTAAACATTTATCCATCCATCCATAAGGTAGATCGGCAGCTACTCCTCCGATGCGAAAGTAATTATGCATCATTCGCATACCTGTAGCAGCTTCAAATAGATCATATATCAATTCTCTTTCTCTAAAAATGTAGAAAAAAGGAGTCTGTGCGCCGAGATCCGCCATAAAAGGTCCAAGCCATAACAAGTGAGAAGCTATACGGCTCAATTCTAACATAATTACCCTAATATAGCTGGCTCTTTTGGGTATTTGAATATTCTCCAAGAATTCTGGCGCATTTACTGTTATTGCTTCTGTAAACATAGTAGCTAAATAATCCCACCGTGT